TTGTTTATCTTGACGAAATGGGCGGAATAGCTATTCCAATGCCAAAAATGTTCACGATGTTCAGTAGCTTTTCGATGGCTTCCCTTGCGTTACCAGGTATGAGTGGTTTTGTTGCCGAATTGATAGTATTTTTTGGAATAATTACCGGCCAAAAATATCTTTTAATTCCAAAACTACTAATTACTTTTGTAATGGCAATTGGAATTATATTAACTCCTATTTATTCATTATCTATGCCACGCCAGATGTTCTATGGATACAAGCTATTTAACGCCCCGAAGGATTCTTTTTTTGATTCTGGACCGCGAGAGTTATTTCTTTCGATCTCCATCTTTTTACCCGTAATAGGTATTGGTATATACCCCGATTTCGTTCTTTCATTAGCAGTTGACAAGGTCGAAGTTATTCTATCTAATTTTTTTTATAGATAATTGGATGACTGAAATAAAAAAACCTATGTTTGTTTTTAAAAACATTCTTGGACAATGAAAAAAAGTCTTCTTTTTTTCTTCTCTTAACTTAAGAATTAAGTAAAAACAATGAAATTGAACTACATATGGTAGAAAACCGTGTGAATCATCAATACAATATTTGATTCACACGGTCCGCATGCTGGTTCATACAATGTGTCGCCCGCTCTTGTATTTGTAATAACTTGTCTTGAATTCAATTAAATGTTGATGGAAAAGAACCATAACTATGTAACCCTATTCCTAATAGATTGACCCCAAAATAGCATATCCAAATTATAAGAAAACCTATAGACGCTACAATTGCAGAATTTGGACCCCGCAAATTTCTATTTGTTCGAGTATGTAAATAAATTGCAAATACGATCCAAGTAATAAATGCCCAAGTTTCTTTTGGATCCCAATTCCAATAGGACCCCCACGCTTCATTAGCCCAGACCGCTCCCGAAAGGATTCCTATGGTTAAAAAAGTAAATCCTAAACTAATAACCCGATAACTCCAATAATCCAATTGTTGAATCAATTGGGACCTGTAATAATTTTTAGCACAAAAAAACGAAGTATTTTCGACAACATTTTCACCCAAGAAAAATGACTCGTTTAAAAAACCATTGCTCTTATAAAAAAGCTTTCTGTTTTTTCGAAATGTAATCACTAGAAGTGCTACTGATAATAACGATCCACATAAAAGGGCTGCATAGCCCAATATCATCATACTTACGTGCATTATTAACCACTCAGATTGAAGAGCAGGTACTAATATTCCAGATTGGTGTATTTCAGTTAAAATACCTGAAGTAGCAAAGCCTTGGGTCAAAATAGCACTTGGTCCAGTTATTTTACTTAAAATTAAAACATTTTTTTTGAAATATGGAATTATATGAATAAGGGAGAAACTCCATGAAAGGAAAATTAATGATTCATATAAATCGCTTAGTGGGAAATGTCCTGAAGAAATCCAACGAGTAACTAATAATCCTGTTATACAGAAAAAAGTAACTATTATGCCCTTTTCTGACGAATCGTATAGTTTTACAATTTCATCGACTAAAAAGGTTATCAAATGAATTGTAATTACAATTGAAACGATCGAAAAGGAAATGTGAGTTAATATATGCTCTAAGGTTGAAAATATCATAAAAAATTTTAAAAAAGAAGAGTCCCTTAATTACATAATTCTAAAATGGAAATCGGGAATTGAATTCATTATAAGATCTATTTATCCTTTTTAGAAGATGGTATGCCGCCACTCGGACTCGAACCGAGATGCATTAGCACTGCTTCCTAAGAGCAGCGTGTCTACCAATTTCACCATAGCGGCTTGTCTTGAACTCATAATAGCCTATGAATAAGCAATCGTCGAGATTGAGTAAGCTATTTTAGTTTAGTAATGATTCAAATGGATCAATAACAATAAAAAGTTGTTCAAATAGGAATTTGAGGTTGAAGGTTCATTATTTTTGATTTGAGTTTAGAGTCTTTGTTTTTTTTATTTAACCTGGGACTTTCCTATATTTTATACTTTCCTCGAATTCAACTCTTGTAACTAAACCGTTCTATACTCAATTAAGGAATAGAGTTCAAAAAGTTTTTGTTTTCATTGTTTAAGCAGCAATTTATTATTTTTTTTTCATAAATCTAAAATAAAACAAAAAAGGGATTTTGACGACAAAATAGAAAGAAAAGAACCAATTTTGCATCGCTAAAAATTCACAATTAGTCATACAAAATTTCATTAAGCAATTTTCTCTATTGGGTTAAGGGCAAGATATACATGGGGGTCTATATAATAATTCAGAGAAAATAAAAAGTGAGAAAGTTCGAGAAAACAAAAAGGTTTCAAAATAGAATCAATTACTTTCAATGAGTTCTTAACTTTCACTAAAGATTTTTATATACGTTCTTCTATAGATATGCAAATATAGAATTTTATTTGCATTTTATTCTGCAAATAGGTCGATGGGGAAAATAAAACTCCCCACCTTGGAATAGAAATGATCTTTATTCTTTTGTCAACAAAAAAGTTATTA